CTGAAAAACGGAAGCCCTTAGGTATAGGTTGGGGAAAACTCCAAACAAACAAAAAAGGGCCTTCTTCTTCCTTATATTAAATTAAATATAAGTTTTAGAAAGGGGCACCCCTACCCCCTAAATTACAAGCTAGCGCGCAACGGCTTTTCAGCCGTTGTTGCTTGCTTTGCTGCTTCTTTTTTTTTTCATAAAGAATTTTTCTTTCTACCCATAGCATAGGTCGGCTTCGTGCAGATAGATGTTTGCCGGGGGAGATTGGTGCTCCTGAGGTATGCCCCTCCGGTGGGTTGTTATATTCTCTGTCTATTCCATCCAGTGCCCGCACTGCGTCAGAAAATCTTCGTCTTCGATCTCTCTTCGCAACGCAAAAGTCTAACAGTTTCTCTCGGCATCCGTCTTTTAAGTCATTGATCTCATATCTATAAGCAGGGGTCTGCGTTCACTATTAAGCCTACGCCCGTCCATTCCTTTCAAGCTTGATCCCGCCCTTAGACTCGTTACGCTGTTCGACTGAACTCGTTGGCTCCGCGCTCTATTCGGTCGGAACCCGGTTTGAGAACCTTCTCTCATAGATTCCTTTCACCAAGTCATCGCCAGCAATCAGCTCTTATCCCTTGGTGTGGTGTCAAAGGGCGAGTTCCTTTCTTGTCTTGCCCAAAAACTGGCTTTATTCTCATTGGAGAAAGACTCTCCCGCGGCAAGGTTTTACACTTACACATAGGGCCAGCTGCTTTCTTTATCTCGCTTGCCGTTAGTCCGTCTAGCGCCTTTCTTTCGGTTGGGGTCCGTCCCGGGGCTTAGACCGCTTGGGTTCCATTTTTCTCGAAGGCAGTCAACGTGTCAGCCATTCCTCTCCCATTAGACTTGTAAATCCTTTGCTCTTTTTCCTTCTCTCTTCCAGTTCTCTCCCTCTACTTTATTTGACAGGGGCGGAGAATACCACTCTATCAATAACAAGAATACAGTAGCAATTCAGTTTCAAATGGTTTGAGCTTGGAAGCAACCTACTATCTATCGATAGGCTAAAAAAGACTGCTATTGGCTGCTTTGCCTATCTATTCTATTATGGCCGGCTTGGAGACATCAGAGGAAGACCGTCATTTCTATCCGGGTACGATCATAGCTTCATTCATTCGTTGAACCCTGGGGATAACCATTAGCATTGAGGTCAATCACCACACCACCTCTATCATACATACGACATTACATGACGCGAGAGTGCATGGTCAACACACACCTACCTAAAGCGCCTACGTTCCGCTTGCAGCCAATACAAGCACAACCTAACTTGCACGAGATTCAACAACCGAAACTACTGGTAGTCCCGAGGGGACGGCATCCTCCTATAATAGTTAGCAGTACTGAACGAGCGAGTCATCGGTCGGGGGAAAGAAAAGGAAGAACCGAAAGAAGATCTCTAGTTGAGCCTTTGACTTACGAAGCAAATCAATAAGATGAGCCCGTAAGTAGGGATTTATAGGCTGTCCACGGCCAAGCCACAACAAAAATGGTAAGGTATTCTTAGCAGATGATGAGAGTTCATAACATTCCGGAATGACACAGGAGAGAAATCCTTAGTCAATCCATGTGTTCTGAACTTCTTCGCGAATTCGCCACAACCAGAATCAGAGATTGTCTTTAGAGACAATGACACCTAAACTATCCAATATCTGTTGGTAGCGAGAAGATACCCTATCATCAGTGATGATAATATCATCACCGCATACTGATCAAAATATCGACCAGGATACTCTTGTTCTGCTGCTGCCCATACAACAAAATGATGAGAAAGAGATAACAAAGAAAGCCCAAGAGGAGTAGTATCCCAGAGGTTGACCAACTTGAAAACTGAATCCTAAGCTATCGTTGGTCCTCTCAAGGGATTTCGCCAAAGGAACCCCGAACATAGTGAAGCCGAGAAGATTTCCAACTTCATCGGCAAACTCATGTCCGATTAGAAGATCTAACTGTATCAATAAAGACCACCTATCTGTGGCTGCTTTTAGATCGATAGAGTAGATCTTCTTTGCACCCACTAGTCTATCAAGAGGGGCACTTTGATTAAAGGTGCCATCTGTTTTCAGATCTCCCAACGCCTCCATTAACCAATTATGGAGAGGTCGGAGAAGCCTCTGATTGACATAGTTTCCTACGGCAAACACCCTCCTCCTGCCCGCACCAGACTCAACTGAATGCGATAACCTGCCAGGATAGCCAAATAAGTCACCAGTACTGTCAAACTCCATCAGAATACTTTATGGAATTGTAACATAACTAAAGGCTGATATATTTGATAGCCAATCATTCCATTCATCACGAGGATATCTGGTAATGGATGACCATAAATAAGGCTGCTGATCCTTTCGATGTAAGCTTCTGCGTCATTCCTAATGCTAATGCAGGGCTAACAGACATCGATAAACGGAGCATAGCGAACCAGAGTCACTCTGATGTAAAATGGGCAAATATGCCTCTTTCACGGCGAGACTGACCAGGTCGCTTACGATCCGTTGGCAGAGCCTTCCAAGTCGGTTCCCACGATATTCCCTGGTAAAGGGGGCGTGAGAGGGCTTGAGATAGGTACCGATTGGCTAGTTTACGTATTAAACCACTGTGGATAGCCTCGAATGGACTGCCTGGATCAACCCGAGTTGGTTTGATTCCTCTCTTCCCATCTCTAATGTTAGACCTCAGATTCTATTAGTCATAGTAGTCCCAGAGTCTTTCAACTAAGCTCGTTCCGCCCCTCCGAAATCGATGATTCTTGGCTACTTGATTAGGCATTTCCATCTCTCAAACTAGAAAGCGCTTTAGCTTAGGGCTGATCTTCAAAGCTCCTTACTTCTTTTTATACCGCAAGTGACGAACTATAGCCATTCGCGGTCACCGCTGGCCTACTTGACTTTTTTATTAAACCTTACCCAAGGCCGCCCCATCAGGCATTAAAACTCGAGCGGAAACAGCTGACCAAGAGACAAGAGCTACCTCGCCAGACTCCATTGCTCCTAAGGCTTCTAGAGAGTCTTACTAATGGCATACTTCTTCAGTCGAATGCTCCTGGGCAAAAGGAAGATGACATAGACTATGCCGTTTATTCAAAAGAGCCATCACAGCTTCTGAAAGAGCAGCTTGGAAATGGCTAATTAGTTTAAGGTACTGACTAACTGAGACGGAGAGAGCCCTTTTCAGTGTTGTCGGAATAGGACCTGTTGGTGGTTTAAAGGGCATTACATTAGGACTTTAGTAAAGATAGTACGACTTTGGTTTCAGAGATAGCGATTCGCCTATTCTTATTCCTTTACTTTTAATCAAGGTCTTTCCCGAGGAAGAGGGAAGCAAGCAAACCGGATCGGAGGGGAAATAGTGTTGTAACTGAAGTAGACTACCGAACGGGTGTGGGGAAGAATCTCGCCAAAGGTTCCATTTCTGATTCCTCTCCAACGGTTAACTCAAGGGATTCGATTCTCTTTTACGCTAGGTAAGACCGAGAACTCGATTGCGGGTGAAGCCTTAGTTGTCGCTGGTGGTGGGGAAAGGCTTTTAGTGGGCCAGTGAACGGTGAATCTTAGGAGATTGAAGATTGAGAAAGCTTTCTCGAGCAGGTAGAATTAGCAACTATAAGAACAAGAGAAAGTCCTTATCCTTATGGAAGATCGATTTACCCAGAATCAGTCGTAGCCTATGCCTTCGTCTTTCGATGATCAGACCTAAGAAAGGCAGGCGGCCTAATTCCAATCAAGGAGAAATTCCCCCAGAAAGCGTAGAGCCTTAGTTACCCGCGGGTCATAAGCTGGTAATCAGTGACTACAAAAAGAAACTTATATTTACTTTAGTAGCCGAAGATCTTCTAAGATCTTCCACCATTTGATGAGTCTAACTATAGATATCCTATCAAAAAGGTATTCCAGATGGAAGCCATTTATCTAAATAAGCTTCCTACGCAGGTTTGGTTACCTGCATGAGGCCGCTTGATATCATATCTTACCAGCCCCACCCGGGTGGCTTCCGCGTCACCCCCAGTTGCTCCATTCTGGATCCCTGAGTGATAGAATAGCTATAAGCTAGCCCACCAAACCTCACCTTGATGAGTTTCACTAAGAAACCCATTGGGGGTTGCCTATGTGACTAACATAGGGCTCTGCCTTACCAAGCAGAGTGAGGTTAGAAACTAGAATTTTGTGATAGGACTGACCCTGGTGAGAACCAGCCTATCACGCCACCGAGGTTCCGCCTCGTTGGCCTTAGTCTTGCGATCTAAGGGTGAAGGAGTCATCCAGCCACCGGGATTGGTTACCCGGTTGACCCCTATCCGTATCTACATCTACGTCCTGATTGAGTTACATAGAAACTAAGAGAACTTGAAAGCAAGAGATCCAACAGGAATGAAATGAATATATATTTTTAAATATAGTTAAAAATCCCCCGAACCTCTGATCCGATAGCAGCTAGAATATGCATCTACGACTAGCTACAGGAACTAGATGAAAACTTCTACAACAGGGAAGAATGCATTCTGACATCGAGTCCTCAATCAATTCAACAAGGTAGACCGAAGCAACTCGTCGATCAGCTATCACCACATCGTTGCCGAGAATGGCATAGCGATCAAACTAGTGACTGTCTACGGCTTATGCCTTCACTCGGGGGAGAGCACCCATCCAAAAAGCAGAAAAGTGAAGAAGTGACGTCCAAACCCTCGGATGGACCTAAACTAGACTCAGTCCGAGCTCCTGCAAGAGGGTCCAAAGTAGAGTGGCATGGAATCGGCCGGAAAAGACAGATCTGAGAATTGCGTATATTGAGTGAGATGCCGCTTCAAAGATGCTGCTTACCTAGGATGGTGTGCCTTTCGCTCCTTTGGCTTTCTTTCTCCCGGAGACCATGCCATTCCTCGACACCGACCTTCAAAGTCAGATGAGGAGCTGGCTTCCCTCAAAGTAGCTCTGGCTGACTTGCCCGTTCCGCTTCTCTCCCGCTTTTGGGCGGTTCTTCCTCCAGCA